TCACTATAAATTAGAACCATAATTCCAATAGTAGTGATCAACATTAACATAATAGAAGTAAGTGGATCAATCAAGTAGCCAAATTCTAAAGAAAAATCATTATCGAAGGTCCAAGACCATACATATTGATAGATAGAACTGGTATTTATTTGCTGAATAGACAGATTAGTTGCAAAAATCATGACTATACTTAACAATAAAATACTCGGAAAAGCCCACATACGACGAAGATTTTTTGTTGCTGTCGGAAAAAGAAGAAGTCCCACTCCTATTAACATAGGAACCAGAAGTGGAAGGAAAGGTATGATCCACGCATATTGATATGTCTGTTCCATAAAAAAGTTTTTTTTTAATTCTTAATTAATATTAATTGTTTCCGATTCACCGAACCTTACCTCTTTTGAAAGGAGTCAATAAAAAAATGAAGATATGCACTAACTTAAACTACCTTAAATAGAATTTAAATTTCTTTTTACTTATTCTTTTTCTTTCTGAGTTTCTGATAAATATTTCAAATATTCAAATCAAGAAGTTACAATTGGTCAAATCATATGAAAGAAAGAGATTAATGACTAGTCTCCTTGGAATTTGAAAACTCGAGTCAAATTAGACATATTTTTCATCCATATTATCCAGTCTTTTAGATTTTTAGAAAAAAAATATTATCTAGAAAAGAAACACATAATGAATTAGAAAAGTGTAGACTTTTTTTTTGAACAATAGATGTCCTTCACATCCAGCTATACCAATGAGTAATCTCTTAATTTTAATTTAAATGGCAGTTCCAAAAAAACGTACTTCTGCATCAAAAAAGCGTATTCGTAAAAATTTTTGGAAAAGGAAGGGGTATTGGGCAGCGTTAAAAGCATTTTCCTTAGGGAAATCTCTTTCTACCGGGAATTCAAAAAGTTTTTTGTACGACAAACAAATAAAATAAGTAATAAAACATAACACGTTGGAATAATCTGAATCGGCCTGACTCAAAAATTGACTCATTGCATTTCAAAATAAAATTCCCGAATTCCATTCCCTGTTGAGCTAATCAATAGGAAATGGAATTCGTTCCGCTCTTAGAATATGTAGAAGAAGAATTCTTCTGTTTACCTTACCGAATTCAAAAAAAAAGTTTCTTTTTGTTGACAAAAAAACACAAGATACTAAAATTTCTTTTTAGTATATTTTATCATTTCCAAGCCGAGGAATCTTATTTCCCCATCAACCTATTTGTTACAATACTATAAGGTTTTCTTTTTTCTATAGATCCACTTTTTCCGTATATCTGTATAGAAGTGCATATAGAAAATCTTTCGTTACTAAAATCATTGAACCTAATTGATTAAAATTCTAAACTTTTTTGTGCAACTTTATTACTTTTGAATTTTCTCTGAAGTCTTCTAGACTATAAACCCCCATATATCTCTCGCCATCAATCCAGGCAAAAACCCTTAGTGAATATATTTTGGATAAATTATGTGTCAACTTTGAATGATCCAAAATAGGTTCTTTTTTTATGTTCATTGATAAAATAGATTTTTTTGTTTCACTTTTTGAACTCAAATAAATCAAAAACAGTTCATTAAAAGAAAAATGTTTTTTGGGGGGGTTCTATCCCTTAATTCATAGTAGGACGATCGGGTTTTACAAGAGTTCAAATAAAATACACAATAAAACTAAGACCCTCAGCTAAAATAATGAACCTTCAAATACCTATTTGAACGGATTTTTATTCATCAATTTGAATCTTTCCTAAAAAATATTCCACCCAATTGAATTCTTAAATCTAGACGATTGCTTATTCATAGGCTATTATGAGTTCAAGACAAGCCACTATGGTGAAATTGGTAGACACGCTGCTCTTAGGAAGCAGTGCGAGAGCATCTCGGTTCGAGTCCGAGTAGTGGCATATCATCTCCTAAAAAAAAGTAAATAGATCCTATAATGAATTCAATTGCCGATTTCTATTTTATAATTAAGGGACTCTTTTTTATGATATTTTCAACCTTAGAGCATATATTAACTCATATTTGTTTTTCGATCGTTTCAATTAGAATTACAATTCATTTGATAACCTTTTTAGTCGATGAAATCATAAAAGTATATGATTCATCCGAAAAGGGCATGATAATGACTTTTTTCTGTATAACAGGATTATTAATTACTCGTTGGATTTATTCGAGACATTTTCCACTAAGTGATTTATATGAATCGTTAATCTTTCTTTCATGGAGCTTTTCCCTTATTCATATAGTTCCGTATTTCAAAAAAAATCCAAATCTTCTAAGCACAATAATTGGACCGAGTGCTATTTTTACCCAGGGCTTTGCTACTTCAGGTCTTTTAACTGAAATACACGAATCCACAATATTAGTACCCGCTCTTCAATCTGAGTGGCTAATAATGCACGTAAGTATGATGATACTAGGCTATGCGGCCCTTTTATGTGGATCATTATTATCAGTATCACTTCTAGTCATTACAATTAGAAAAAAGAGAAAGGTTTTTGCTACAAGTAATTATTTAGTAAATTTAAATGAGTCGTTTTTCTTTGGTAAAATCGAATACATGAATGAACGAAGTAATATTTTCCAAAATACTTCTTTTTTTTCTCCAAAAAATTATTACAGGTCGCAATTGATTCAACAATTGGATTATTGGAGTTATCGGGTTATTAGTTTAGGATTTCTCTTTTTAACCATAGGAATTCTTTCTGGAGCAGTATGGGCTAACGAAGCATGGGGATCCTATTGGAGTTGGGACCCAAAAGAAACTTGGGCTTTTATTACTTGGGTCGTATTCGCAATTTATTTACATACTCGAAGAAATAGAAAATGGAAGGGTACAAATTCCGCAATTGTGTCGTCTATTGGATTTCTTATAATTTGGATATGTTATTTTGGGGTCAATCTATTAGGAATAGGACTACATAGTTATGGTTCATTTACATTAACATTTAATTGAATTCAAAAAGGGGTTCTTACCAATAGAAATAGAAAAGTGTACAGCGCATATCAGATAAAAAAAACTTTGTGTGAACTGGCGAGAACCCGGTTAATTTTGTAGTGATTCGCCGGGTTCTCGCCAGTTCAAATTCATTTTTTTACTTAACGTAAGAGAAGAAGAAAAAGCCTTCTTTTTGTCATTGTACAACGAACATTTTTTGAAATTTTGATTTTTTTTATGAAAAAAACTATCTATAAAAAGAATTAGATAGAATAACTTCAACCTTTTCAACTGATAGTGAAAGAACAAAATCAGGATACATACCAATACCTAGTACGGGTAAAAAAATAGAGATCGAAACAAAACACTCTCGTGGTCCAGAATCAAAAAAATAAGAGTTTGGGACATTAAATATCTTGTATCCATAGAACATCTGGCGTAACATAGATAATAAATAAATAGGAGTTAGTATCATTCCAATTGCCATTACAAAAGTAATTAGGAGTTTTGTCATTAAAAGATATTTTGGACTAGTAATTAGTCCAAAAAAGACTATTAATTCGGCAACAAAACCACTCATACCTGGTAATGCAAGGGAAGCCATCGCAAAACTACTGAACATCGTGAATATTTTTGGCATTGGGAGAGCTATTCCACCCATTTCATCAAGATAAACAAGACGTATTCTATCATAAGTCGTTCCGGCCAAGAAAAAAAGTGCAGCACCAATAAATCCATGAGAGACTATTTGTAAAAGGGCTCCGTTGAGTCCAATATCGGTGATAGAACAAATTCCTATAAGTATGAAACCCATATGAGATACAGAGGAATAGGCTATTCTTTTTTTTAAATTCCGTTGACCGAGAGATGTTGAAGCTGCATAGATTATTTGCATTGCACTTACTATCATCAACCAAGGAGAAAATATAGAATGAGCATGAGGGAATAATTCCATATTGATTCGAACTAATCCATATGCTCCCATTTTTAATAAGATTCCGGCTAGAAGCATACAAGTACTATAATGCGCTTCCCCATGGGTATCTGGTAACCATGTATGTATGGGGATGATTGGCAATTTGACAGCAAAAGCAATAAAAAATCCAATATAGAGTATTATTTCCAAGGCCACAGGATAGGACTGATTGGCTAATATTTCAAAATTGAATGTTGGTTCAGTAGAACCATATAAACCGATACCCAGAACTCCCAGTAAAAAAAAAACAGAACCCCCCGCCGTGTACAAAATAAATTTTGTAGCTGAGTACAGACGTTTTTTTCCTCCCCACATGGATACAAGTAAATAAACGGGAATTAATTCTAACTCCCACATGAAGAAAAAAAGTAAAAGGTCCTGAGAAGAAAATAATCCTATTTGCCCACTGTACATTGCTAACATCAGGAAATGAAATAATCGAGAATCGCGAGTAACTGGCCAAGCCGCTAAAGTAGCTAAAGTAGTGATGAATCCCGTCAGTAAAATGGGTCCTATAGAGAGTCCATCTATTCCTAATCTCCAATGGAAATCAAAAAAATTGATCCATTTATAATCCTCCACTAGTTGGATTAATGGATCATCCGATTGGAAATGATAACAGAATGCATAAGTCGTTATAAGAAGTTCTAAGATGCATATACATATAGTATACCAACGGATTACTCTATTTCCTCTATGTGGAAAAAAGAAAATTAAGGAACCCGCAAATATTGGCAAAACTACAATTATTGTTAACCAAGGAAAATGATTCGTGGTAAAGACAAGATACACTTGGGCCAGAAAAATCCGTGCTCAAAATCAAATTCAAATAGTTTGAGCACGGATTTTGTCGGTAAAAAAAAATGGATTCAAGTAGAGTTTTATGGAACGTATCAATAAGCTAGACCCATACTACGAGTTGTTTCATGCCATAAATAAACTCGAACACTCAAGAAATCCGTTGGACAGGCAGATTCACATCTCTTACAACCAACACAGTCCTCGGTCCTTGGAGCAGAAGCAATTTGTTTAGCTTTACATCCGTCCCAGGGTATCATTTCTAATACATCGGTGGGGCACGCTC